AATTCACGAATCATTTAGTCAAATTAGATCTCCGAGTTGGACAAATTTTTCATTGACAGAAAAAAAAATGAAGGATCTAACTGATCGAACAAGTCCAATTCAAAATCAAATAGAAAGAATTACAAAAGAAAAAAAAAAAGTAACTCCAAGAATAAATAATCTTAGTCCTAACAAAACAAGTTATAATGCTAAAAGATTCGAAAAATGGCAAATATTCAAAAGAAGAAATGCTCGAATAATTTGTAAATTACCTTTTTTTTTTAAATTTTTCATTGAAAGAATATACACAGATATCTTTTTATCTCTCATTAATATTCCCCCAATGCATACAGAATTTTTTCTTGAATCAACAAAAAAAATTATTGATAAATCCATTTGCAATAATGAAAGAAAACAAGACCTAATTAATAAAATTAAGAAAAATCCAATTCCGTTGATTTCGACTATAAAAAAGTCACTTGATAATATTAGTAATAGTAAAACAAATTCACATACTTTTTATGACTTATCCTACGTGTCCCAAGCATATGTATTTTACAAATTATCACAAATCCAAGTTAGTAACTCGTATAAATTAAGATCTGTTCTTCAATATCAAGAAATCCCTTTTTTTCTTAAGCCCGAAATAAAGGATTCTTTTGAAACGCAAGGGATGGTTCATTCGAAATTAGGGGATAAGAAACTTCCGAATTATGAAATGAATCAATGGAAAAACTGGTTAAGAGGACATTATCAATACGATTTATCTCAGATCAGATGGTCTAGATTACTACCAGAAAAATGGCGAAATATAGTTCATAGGCGTCATATAGTTAAAAAGGAAAATTTAAGCAAATGGCATTCATATGAAAAAGACCACTTAATTGATTCCAAAAAACAAAAACAATTTCAAGTAGATTCATTATCTAATCAAAAAGAGAATTTTCAAAAATACTATAGATATGATCTTTTATCATATAAATTTATTAATTATGAAAATAAAACAGAATGCTTTTTTTATAGATCTCCGTTTCAAGGAAATAAGAACCAAGAGATTTCTTATAACACGCCTAAAGAGACCTTTTTTTATATGCTGACAAGCAGCCCTATAAATATTAATAATTATCTAGAAGGGGTCGATATTCTATATATGAAAAAAAGGGTCGATAGGAAATATTTTGACTGGAAAATTTTCAATTTTGATCTTAGACAAAAAATCGATATTGGGGCCTGGATCATGATCGATATCAATAGTAATCAAAATACCAAAATTCGTATTAATAATTCTCAAAAAAATGATAAAAAAGATCTTTTTTATCTTAGGATTCCAGAAATAAATCTACCAAACTCCCACAAGGGATTTTTTGATTGGATAGGAATGAATGAAAAAATGCTAAAGCGTCCCATATCAAATCTGGACCATTGGTTCTTCCCAGAATTTGTATTACTTTCTAATGCATATAAAACGAAACCTTGGTTTATACCAAGCCAATTACTTCTTTTAAATTTGAATAGAAATGCAAAAAGTAGTGAAAATAAAAAGATCAATGAAAAGGAAAAGGGAAGTTTTTTGATAGGATCGAATAAAAAGCATCGAAATCAAGAAGAAAAAGAACCCACAAGTCTAGGAGATCTTGGATCCGTTCTCTCACAACAAAAAGATATTGAAGAAAATAATGCAAGATCAAACATGAAAAAAGAGAAAAAGAAAAAACAATACAAAAGTAAGACGGAAGCAGAACTAGATTTCTTCCTGAAACGTTATTTGCTTTTTCAATTGAAATGGGACGAGACTTTGAATCAAAAAATGATCGATAATATCAATATCAAGGTATATTGTCTCTTGCTTAGACTGGTAGATCCAAGAAAAATTACTATATCCTCGATTCAAAAGAGAGAAATGAATTTGGATATAATGCTGATTCAGAAGAATTTAACTCTTACAGAATTGATGAAAAAGGGAATATTGATTATAGAACCCATTCGTCTCTCTGTAAAAAAAGATGGACAATTTATTATGTATCAAACCATCGGTATTTCGTTGGTTCATAAGAGTAAGCACCAAACTAATCAAAAATACCAAGAGCAAAGATATGTTTCTAAGAATAATTTGGATGAAGCTATTTCACCATATCAAAGACTAACTGGAAATAGAAACAAAAATCGTTTTGATTTGCTTGTTCCTGAAAATATTTTATCGTTTAGACGTCGCAGAAAATTTAGGATTTTTATTTGTTTCAATTCAAAGAATAGAAATGATATAGATAGAAATCCAGTATTTTTGAATGAAAAGAACGTAAAAAATAGCAGCCAAGTTTCACATGACAATAACCATCTTGATAGAGAGAAAAATCAATTAATGAAATTCAAGTTCTTTCTTTGGCCTAATTATCGATTAGAAGATTTAGCTTGTATGAATCGTTATTGGTTTGATACCAATAATGGCAGTCGTTTCAGTATGTTAAGGATACATCTGTATCCACGATTGAAAATTTGTGGATAATACATTTTATCCATATATATCCTATACCCTATTATATATATAATATAGGGTATATGAAAGCAAACAAATACACGGATCACACGTCTTGTCTCACATTTCATTAATATCTCAATTAGATCTCGAAATGAATCAACAAAACCTTAGAACCTTCTTCATTTTAAGTCTAAAGTCAAATTAGTTGATACGAAAATGTACCAATTCTTTTTTATCCCTATCTAAATCGAAATCCAATTTCAAATTGGATTCATTGATTTGAATTCAGAAAATTGGGAGTTCAAAAAAATTTGGATCATATTATTGTATATACCACATTTAAATTAATGGCATTATTATTACTGATCGGTAAAATCCATATCTGTAAAAAGGGAAAGGGAAATTTTTTTATGGTAAAAAATGCATTCATTTCGGTTATTTCTCAAAAAGAAAACGAAGAAAACAGGGGGTCTGTTGAATTTCAAGTATTCAGTTTCACCACTAAGATAAAGAGACTTACTTCACATTTGGAATTGCACAAAAAAGACTCTTCATCTCATAGAGGTTTGCGAAAAATTTTAGGAAAACGTCAACGACTGCTGGCCTATTTGTCAAAAAGAAATAGAGGACGCTATAAAGAATTAATCGACGAGTTGAATATTCGAGAGATAAAAACTCATTAATTTGAAGCGTGATACCATTTGAGTTTAGTCCTTTAAATTTTGATGAACTTATTTTTTTACTTTCAGTAATGCATGGAAGAATGACTCGGGAAAAACTTATGATTGCACCAACTACAAGAAAAGATCTCATGATAGTTAATATGGGCCCTCACCACCCATCAATGCATGGTGTTCTTCGACTGATTGTTACTCTCGATGGTGAAGATATTATTGACTGTGAACCAATATTGGGTTATTTACATAGAGGGATGGAGAAAATTGCGGAAAATCGAACAATTATACAATATTTGCCTTATGTAACACGTTGGGATTATTTAGCTACTATGTTCACAGAAGCAATAACCGTAAATGGACCCGAGCAGCTAGGCAATATTCAAGTACCTAAAAGGGCTAGCTATATCAGAGCTATTATGTTGGAGTTGAGTCGTATTGCTTCCCATTTGTTATGGCTTGGCCCTTTTATGGCAGATATTGGGGCACAGACCCCTTTCTTCTATATTTTTCGAGAACTAGAATTGATATATGACCTATTCGAAGCTGCTACCGGTATGCGCATGATGCATAATTATTTTCGTATCGGAGGAGTCGCTACTGATCTACCTCATGGCTGGATAGAGAAATGTTTGGATTTTTGCGATTATTTTTTAACCGGGGTTGCTGAATATCAAAAGCTTATTACACGGAATCCTATTTTTTTAGAACGAGTTGAAGGCGTAGGCATTATTGGCGCAGAAGAAGCATTAAATTGGGGTTTATCAGGGCCAATGCTCCGAGCTTCCGGAATACAATGGGATCTTCGTAAAGTTGATCGTTATGAGTGTTACGACGAATTTGATTGGGAGATTCAATGGCAAAAAGAGGGGGATTCGTTAGCTCGGTATTTAGTACGAATCAGTGAAATGACAGAATCCATAAAAATTATCCAACAGGTTCTGGAAGGAATTCCAGGGGGACCCTATGAAAATTTAGAAATCCGGCGCTTTAATAGAATAAAAGACCCTGAATGGAATGATTTTGAATATCGATTTATTAGTAAAAAACCTTCTCCAACCTTTGAATTGTCCAAGCAAGAACTTTATGTAAGAATCGAAGCACCAAAAGGAGAACTGGGAATTTTTCTGATAGGCGATCAGAGTGTTTTTCCTTGGAGATGGAAAATTCGACCGCCGGGTTTTATAAACTTGCAAATTCTTCCACAGTTAGTTAAAAGAATGAAATTGGCTGATATTATGACGATACTAGGTAGCATAGATATCATTATGGGAGAAGTTGATCGTTGAAATGATAATTGATACAACAGAAATACAAGCTATCAATTCTTTTTCCAGATTGGAATCCTTAAAAGAAGTCTATGGGATCATATGGATGCTTGTCCCTATTTTAATTCTTGTATTAGGAATTACATTAGGTGTACTAGTAATTGTTTGGTTAGAAAGAGAAATATCCGCAGGGATACAACAACGTATTGGACCCGAATACGCCGGTCCTTTGGGAATTCTTCAAGCTCTAGCAGATGGTACAAAACTACTTTTCAAAGAGAATCTTCTTCCATCTAGAGGAGATACTCGTTTATTCAGTATGGGGCCATCTGTAGCAGTCATATCCATTTTACTAAGTTATTCAGTAATTCCTTTTAGCTATCGCTTTATTCTAGCTGATCTCAGTATTGGTGTTTTTTTATGGATCGCCGTTTCAAGTCTTGCTCCCCTTGGACTTCTTATGTCGGGATATGGATCAAATAATAAATATTCCTTTTTAGGTGGATTAAGGGCTGCTGCTCAATCAATTAGTTATGAAATACCATTAACTCTATGTGTATTATCAATATCTCTACGTGCGATTCGATGAGACAAAAAATTTCC